CTATTCACTGGTACTTATCATTTATACTGGAAAGCTTTTTTTTCTTTTTTGTGCCAGTTCATGATCTAAACGAGTCGCACATACACCCTAGTACATGTTCCTCGACGCTGAGGACATCCCCGAAGAGCGGGGGATTTTGTGACATTTCTAATTGGCTGTCTTGTATTTCTAATAAGTTGTTTAATTGTTGGCATCTTGAATCATATCCATAATGGGCTGGTTTAGATTGATCCTAACCGGATGATTAGGAATTTTTCCTAATTAAACTCAGAGATTTTATCTCAAATCACAAATTTATACAAAATTCATTTTTTTCATTCAAACTGCTACAAGATCAATAATTCCATAAGCTTGGGCTTCTGTTGCTGACATAAAAATGTCTCTTTCCATGTCTTCAGATACAACCCATAACGGTTTGCCCGTCCTTTGTACATAAACCCTTGTGATGGTTTCGCGTAGTTTCAGCAGTTCTTCCGCTTCCAGGATAAATTCTCCTGTTTGCGTCTCATAAAAAGAACTAGCAGGTTGGTGGATCATTACCCTGATGATAGAAGTTTTTTCTATCCGATTTATGAAATGAACAGAAAAGAAAGATAAAGAATAATAGGAAAAAAGATAGAATTGACCAACCGTACGGGCATCATTTTTTGTGCATTGCATACGGCTCTAGAATCAAATTGACCTTTACTTTCCATTCAAGAAAGATAAAAATAAAATCTATCAGCTAAAAATGGTTAAACGATCAAATTGCCATCCTTCCTTTCAGAGTAGTTTAAAAATACTATGATGGCTCCGTTGCTTTCTATTTGCAATTGAAAAATGCATTTTTTTTATTTTTGATTCAGCAATCCCAAAGTTTCTTTTTGATCCAACCAAAAAAGGAAAAATCTTGTTTTTTTTCGCACTCTTTTTTATAACAATAAATATTGTGAAGAGCTCTTCGGTGTAAAAACAAAAAAAGTTTGTGACGCTGAATTGGACTCCCGATAGAAAAAATAAAATCGGAAATACCTTTTAGCTCATACTACTCTCTCGATACATAATTGAATCTGTTGAAAAAAAAACAATAAAAAAATTTTCATATCGAATTCGAAGTGCCATGCTATTATTACTTAATATTCATATGGCGAAGGCATAGTTTTCTTTTTTCTCTCAAATAAAAAAAACTCATTGGCGCCAAGCGTGAGGGAATGCTAAACGTTTGGTAATTTCTCCTCCAACCAGTATAAAAGATCCCATTGACGCAGCCAACCCCATGCATATTGTATGGACCTCTGGTTGCACAAATTGCATAGTATCATAAATAGCTACTCCAGGTATTACCCACCCGCCTGGAGAGTTTATAAACAAATAAAAATCTTTCGTATCATCCTCGATACTGAGATATACCATAAGACCAATAAGTTGATTTGAGATCTCGCTATTAACGTCTTGGCCTAAAAAAAGTAATCTTTCTCGATAAAGTCGGTTGATTAGGGTAAAATTCTATCCCTTAGGAACCGTACATGCATCTTTTGATGCATACGGTTCGAAAAAAGAATCAATGTATAGATTCGAGTCCTCTTTCTTTTTTTCTAGTCTTTTTTCTAGCAGGTTTTTTAAACCTTAAAATAAAAAGGCTTTTTCTTCGATTTTTCAATAAAGACTCGTTTTGACTTCTTTCTTACTTAGAGTCGATAAACTTATTGAATGAACTTCTCATTGATGTATTGTTTCATCGAGATTCAATCCAAATCACGATGGGATTGTCTTGTTCCTAAGTGGGTCTCTTTCATCTTTTTAGGTTTATGCTCTACTCCGGGTAAAGATACGTCCGATTTTGATTTGCGCATATAGGACAAATCTTCCCATCACCATTTATTTTTGTTATGATTTTATAAATAACAAACAGGAATCTTTTATGATACACGTAGTAATCATAGATATATTATCAATTGGGTTTTTTCTAAACGGAGCCTGGATACTTCATTTTTTTAGTCCAAACAAAGCCAACCATAAATTATTCTAATTGATAATAGTACTATGAATCCCCAAATAATGGATCTAATTATGCTTCACGCTCCAATTTTTTGATGATTCCATTTTTTTTATTGGGTGAAACAGAGGATATCTCGATCGGGGGAGAGAACGGGGAAATCCCATACGACCCAATATATCTGACAAGTCGCACTATACGTCAACCCAAGCTGCATCTTCCTCTCCAGGACTCCGGAAAGGTACTTTTGGAACACCAATAGGCATAAATTGAAAGAAAAAAGAACTAAATATTATATTTCACTTTGATGTGGAAACGTAAAAATATGATTTTATTGTCTTTATAATATTGGCTTTACCCTATGGATTTTATCCATAGATTCAAAAAAGTTAGAAAGAAAGGCAAAATAAATAAAGGAGGTTTTTTACGAATAGGTACTTCTAATGATAAATACGGATAGACGCATTTACTCATAGAAAATGGTATCAAGTCCCCATTGCGTATTGGTACTTATCGAGTATAGAATAAATCTGCTTCTCTTTGTTCCTACGAACAAAATTCTTCCATTATTACGAATAGAATAGAATAAATATTAACCTAACTCTTGTTAGTAAATAATACACTAAACAAGGTAGGTCCATAGGATAGTCGTAGTATAGTCTTTTCCAATGCAATAAAGTTAGGTAGTGTCTATTTTTCTTTGATATAAGGGGTATTTTCCATGGGTTTGCCTTGGTATCGTGTTCATACCGTTGTATTGAATGATCCCGGCCGGTTGCTCGCCGTTCATATAATGCATACAGCTCTGGTTTCTGGTTGGGCGGGCTCGATGGCTCTGTATGAATTAGCTGTTTTTGATCCTTCTGACCCTGTTCTTGATCCAATGTGGAGACAAGGCATGTTCGTTATACCCTTCATGACTCGTTTAGGAATAACTAATTCATGGGGAGGTTGGAGTATCACGGGAGGGACTGTAACGAATCCGGGAATTTGGAGTTACGAAGGTGTAGCCGGGGCACATATTTTGTTTTCTGGGTTATGCTTTTTGGCAGCTATCTGGCATTGGGTCTATTGGGATCTAGAAATATTTTCTGATGAACGCACGGGAAAACCTTCTTTGGATTTGCCTAAGATCTTTGGAATTCATTTATTTCTTTCCGGGCTGGCTTGCTTTGGTTTTGGTGCATTTCATGTAACGGGCTTGTACGGTCCTGGAATATGGGTGTCCGATCCTTATGGACTAACGGGAAAAGTACAACCCGTAAATCCGTCGTGGGGCGTTGAAGGTTTTGATCCTTTTGTTCCGGGAGGAATAGCTTCTCATCATATTGCAGCAGGCACGTTGGGCATACTGGCGGGTCTATTCCATCTTAGCGTGCGACCGCCACAACGCCTATACAAAGGATTGCGTATGGGAAATATTGAAACTGTACTCTCTAGTAGTATCGCGGCTGTCTTTTTTGCAGCTTTTGTTGTTGCCGGAACTATGTGGTATGGATCAGCAACTACCCCCATCGAATTATTTGGCCCCACTCGTTATCAATGGGATCAGGGTTACTTCCAGCAAGAGATATATCGAAGAGTTAGTGCCGGGCTAGCAGAAAATCAAAGTTTCTCAGAAGCCTGGTCTAAAATTCCTGAAAAATTAGCTTTTTATGATTATATTGGCAATAATCCGGCAAAAGGGGGATTGTTCAGAGCAGGTTCAATGGATAGCGGAGATGGAATAGCAGTTGGGTGGTTAGGACACCCTATTTTTCGAGATAAAGAAGGGCGTGAACTTTTTGTACGTCGTATGCCTACTTTTTTTGAAACATTTCCAGTTGTTTTGGTAGACGGTGACGGAATTGTTAGAGCCGATGTTCCTTTTAGAAGGGCCGAATCAAAGTATAGTGTTGAACAAGTAGGTGTAACCGTTGAGTTCTATGGTGGCGAACTCAATGGAGTCAGTTATAGTGATCCTACTACTGTAAAAAAATATGCTAGACGCGCTCAATTGGGTGAAATTTTTGAATTAGATCGTGCAACTTTGAAATCCGATGGTGTTTTTCGTAGCAGTCCAAGGGGTTGGTTTACTTTTGGACATGCTTCATTTGCTTTGCTTTTCTTCTTCGGACACATTTGGCATGGTGCTAGAACCTTGTTCAGAGATGTTTTTGCTGGTATTGACCCAGATTTGGATGCTCAAGTAGAGTTTGGCGCATTCCAAAAACTTGGAGATCCAACTACAAAACGACAGGTAGTCTGATACAAGACTGCTTTGGTATTTTTTTGCTTCTATTTTTGGCGGGTTACATAGATTACCAGAGTGGATTTGAATCACCGCTTTTTTGACTCTTTATCTTTTTTCGAGATGATTTCCAAAAATAAAAAAGAAAAAAACAAACAGGTATGGAAGCTATAATTGTAAACCGCGATCAAATCTATGGAAGCATTGGTTTATACATTCCTTTTAGTCTCGACTCTAGGGATCATTTTTTTCGCTATATTTTTTCGAGAACCACCTAAAGTTCCAACTAAAAAGGTAAAATGATTTTTCATTATCTCAATTGAAGTAATGAGCCTCCCAATGTCGGGAGGCTCATTACTTCAACTAGTCCCCGTGTTCCTCGAATGGATCTCTTAGTTGTTGAGAAGGTTGCCCAAAAGCGGTATATAAGGCGTACCCCGTAAAACTGACAAGTAAACCAGATATAAAGATGGCGACTAGGGTTGCTGTTTCCATTATGATTATCTAATTTAAAGATCCCAATGGATCTATCATAAGATCGTTTATTTACAACGGAATGGTATACAAAGTCAACAGCTCTCAATAAATACAATAGGATTTATGGCTACACAAACTGTTGAGAACAGTTCTAGATCGGCCCGCCCAAGACAAACTAATCTAGGGGGGTTATTAAAACCATTGAATTCGGAATATGGTAAAGTAGCTCCAGGGTGGGGAACAACACCTTTGATGGGTGTTGCAATGGCTCTATTTGCAGTATTTCTATCTATTATTTTGGAGATTTATAATTCGTCC